GGATCAGTCGACATTTTTCACAAATTTTACGAACAGAAGCCCTTATTTTCATATTTCTCACTCCTTACCTTAATTTTGAATCTATTCTTTGGAAGAAAATAAGTTTCTTGTATTTTTTAATTTCGAATTGTATTCCCATGAAAGGAATGTTTTCAAAAATCATCTAATCATTCGAATCTTTGTTGCGAAGTCTATAAATTATACGTCCCCTGGTTGAATCATACCGACTTATTTCGATTTTGACTCTATCTCCCGGTAGTATCCGTATAAAACTGCGTCGGATCCTCCCTGAAATATAACCTAGAATTAGATCTTCATTATCTAAACGGACCCGGAACATACCGTTGGGAAGTGATTCAGTAATTAAACCTTCATGAATCAATTTTTGTTCTTTCATTCCAGGTAACCCCCTTGAAGTATCAACTAATGGAGGAAGAGTTATATAACTCACTTTTCCTCTCTATTTCACAAATAGGAAGTTCGAGATAAAATTAGGATACTGGAGGAGGATCACCATATATAACACAAAATTTCTCCTCCAATTCTTTCTATTCGAGCTTCTCGATCTGTCATTATGCCTCGAGAAGTGGAAAGAATTACAATTCCCATTCCACCTAAAATCTTAGGAATTTTTTTATAGTTGGAATAGATTCGTAGACCGGGTCGACTGATACGTTTTAAAATAGTTCTATATATTCCTTTCCTAGTCCTTCTATGTCGCAAGGTTGAAACCAAGAAATATTTGTTATTTTCCTGATGTTTCCGAACGTTTTCAATAAAACCTTCTCGTAGTAGTATTTTAACAATGTTTTCGGTGATATTAGTGGATGCTATTCGAACCGTTCCTTTTTTACTCATGTCAGCATTTCTTATAGAAGTTATTATATTGGCAATAGCGTCTCTACCCATGACGAATTATAATTATTGGTGCTTCCTAATTTTGATATAATCAACATGTTTTTTTTGCTTGAATTATTCAATTATTAATTATTAATAGTAAAGTATATGCGTGAGACACAATCTATTAATTTGATCTATTTTAGATATCCTACTATAACTATAGCATAGTTTCATCTACTAGTATTTATAATACTTCGGGAGCTAATGAAACTATTTTAGTAAAATTCAACTGTCTCAATTCCCGAGCAATCGCACCAAAAACTCGAGTTCCTTTTGGATTTCCTTCTTGATCAATCACAACCGCTGCATTGTCATCATATCGTATTATCATACCGTTGTCGCGTTTGAGTTCTTTACATGTACGTACAATTACAGCTCTAATTACTTCTGATCTTTCTAGAGGCATATTGGGCACTGCTTCTTTGATTACAGCAACAATAACGTCACCAATATGAGCATATCGGTGATTACCGGCTCCTATGATTCGAATACACATCAATTCTCGAGCTCCGCTGTTATCCGCTACATTCAAAAGGGTCTGAGGTTGAATCATATCATTTTTATTTTTATTTGAATCTGTTATTTCAATGCAAAGAATGAGGAAAAAAAAAAAAAGAAATAATGTTTGTCCAGAAATAAAGAAACTCGTGGTTGTTTTTTCATCCTCAATATCCCTTTTGTTTAGTTCTACATCGGCTATCCTGAAATAATAAATTGAGTTCGTATAGGCATTTTGCACGCAGCTATTGAAATAGCTGCTCTGGCTACAGTTTCTGATACTCCGCCCATTTCATAAAGTATTCGACCTGGTTTAACAACGGATACCCAATATTCGGGGGATCCCTTCCCCGAACCCATACGTGTTTCTGTAGGTCTTACTGTAATGGGTTTGTCAGGAAATATACGTACCCATATTTTTCCACCACGACGCGCATATCGTGTCATTGCTCTTCGCCCTGCTTCTATTTGTCTAGCTGTGATCCAAGCGGGTTCAAGTGCTTGAAGGGCGTATCCGCCGAAACAAATATGATTGCCTCGACAAGATATTCCCTTCATTCTTCCTCTATGTTGCTTACGAAATCTGGTTCTTTTGGGGTTATAGTTGATGGTTCTTTCTTAATTCCACCTCTACTACAGAACTGGACATGAGAGTTTCTTCTCATCCAGCTCCTCACGAATGAAAGGATTCGATAATATTACAGATACACATATATTTAATAGATAATACACTAAACTAAATAATGGGATTTAGTGATATTTAATTTATTACATAGGAAGCTGTATATACAGCTAGGCATGTATATTTATAGATATGGATAATGCTTCTTTTTTTTTTTATTCTTATCGAATCAAGACAATATTGTAATCCAATAAATAAAGGTTTCGCGGGCGAATATTGACTCTTTCCTGCTTCATTCGTAAGGTCAATCCAGGACCTCTCAGAGTAAATCAATTTGTTCTTGGTTCGTTCCGCCATCCCATCCGATGAATCATTAGGATTCGTTTTCAATAGAATCCTATGTAGTCACAGGTTTCGTCGTTCCCATAGCTTCTTCATTAATGGTTAGGCCCGAACTCTGCAATGGAGCTCCCAACAAAATTTGTTCTCGAGTCAATCTTCTCAGTTTCTATTAACCCCAGGCTCTTTATTATTATCAAAATTAATGCTTTATCACACTGCCTTTTATGAGGTGATTCATAGACCATACATATTGGAATCATCTATCATTGATATTTTTGTTCTCTCTTTCTATCACCTTTCCATTTATCCACATCCCTTTATTTATTTTTGTTTCCAAATTCCTAATCAGATTTGTTTTTTATGGAAAAAGTTTCAGTTGTTACAACTATATGATTGATCCAGTCATATAGTGACTGTTTCTTGGGATCTCGACAATACGAAGCAATAAGTTGGTTATTAGTTTTTAGTTTATATAGTTATTAAGCTTATAGTGTGGGTCAGTCTTTTTTTTTTTTTTTGAAGTCCAACTATAAACTCTAAAGAAAAAACTAACGAGTCACACACTAAGCATAGCAATTATACCAAAAAAGAGGTTAATCGATTTTTTATTCAACCTTATAGAATTCGAATTGTTCTTTTTTGTTTGATTTAATGGAAAAAACGGAAACATTTTCGCATTTTTTGTTCTATCGCTGGACAGAATGGCAAGACAAATAAAGGTCTATTATTCCTCGTCCACAAATATCCAAATTTTTAGACCTAATACTCCATAGATAGTTCGAATTGTATAGGAACAATAATCTATTTTAGCGCGAATTGTTTGTAGGGGAACCCTACCCTCTCTGATCCATTCGACACGTGCAATTTCTTTTCCGTCAATACGCCCTGCAATTTGTACTTGAATTCCTTTTGTATCTGTTTGCTCAGTTAATTCAATAGCTTTTTTCATTGCTTTTCGAAACGAAACTCTATTTTTTAATTGTAAAGCCATATATTCTGCAAGAATATTAGGTTGTCCATAAGGTTTTTCAATTCTTGTGATAGCAATGTTGAGTCTTCGGTTCACAGAATGAAACTCTTTTTGTACATTCATCTGTAATTCTTCGATCCCTCGTGTTCGGCCCTCTATTAATAAATTTGGGAAGCCAATATAGATTATGACCTGGATCAAATCGATTCTTTTTTTAATTTCTATGCGTGCAATTCCTTCGAAACCGGGGGATATTCTCTTATTTTTTTGTACATAGTTCTTGATACAATTCCTTATCTTCTCATCTTCTTGTAGACCCACGGAAAAATTTTTTGGTTGTGCGAACCAAAAGGAATGATGGTTTTGGGTTGTACCAAGTCTGAAACCAAGTGGATTTATTTTTTGTCCCATATTTTTTTATTATATTATTATCTTTCCATCCGTTTTTTTTTTTTCGAAATATGAATCTAAGATTTAGATTCATATTTCGAAAAATCATTTTGATTTATCTTTTAATACAATTGTTATATGACAAGTGGGCCTTTTTATCGGATAACTACGTCCTCGAGCTCGAGGTCTTAACTTTTTCACAAAAGGACCCCCATTGACTTCGGCTTTACTAATGAATGAATCGGCTTCGTTCAAACCCATATTATGACTAGCATTTGCTGCTGCAGAATAAACCAATTTTAAAATTGGATAAGATGCTCGATAAGGCATGAGTTCCAGTATCATAAGTGTTTCTTCATAAGAACGTCCGCGAATCTGATCAATTATTCTTCGTGCTTTGAAAACAGACATACATATATGTTGAGCTAAAACTTTGACTTCTCTACTCGAATTCGAGTTCTTTATCATTTTCATTTTATCATATGGCTCCCAATGAATGATAAGTACCTATTTTTTTTTTATTCCAAATTAACGACGAGATTTATTATCGTTTCTCGCATGTCTCGCGAAAGTCAGAGTAGGCGCGAATTCTCCCAATTTGTGACCTACCATACGATCTGTTATATAAATAGGTAAATGTTCTTTTCCATTATGAATAGCGATTGTATGGCCAATCATTGTGGGTATAATGGTAGATGCCCGAGACCAAGTTACTATTATTTCTTTCTCCTCCCTCATGTTGAGTTTTTCAATTTTTCCCGATAAATGATTAGCTACAAAAGGATTTTTTTTTAGTGAACGTGTCACAGCTGATTACTCCTTTTTTTTACATTTTTAAGAATAAATACAATAATGATGAATGGAAAAAAGAGAAAATCCTTTAGCTAGATAAGGGGCGGATGTAGCCAAGTGGATCAAGGCAGTGGATTGTGAATCCACCATGCGCGGGTTCAATTCCCGTCGTTCGCCCATCACATTATTTCAAATTCCAAAAATTCGATTTTCAATATTCCTATTTACGGCGACGAAGAATAAAACTATCACTATATTTTTTCCTTTTCCTACTTCTTCTTCCAAGCGCAGGATAACCCCAGGGGGTTGTGGGTTTTTTTCTACCAATTGGGGCTCTCCCTTCACCGCCCCCATGGGGATGGTCTACAGGATTCATAACTACTCCTCTTACTACAGGACGCTTACCTAGCCAACACCTCGATCCGGCTCTATCCAAACTTTTTTGGTTCACCCCAACATTACCCACTTGTCCGACTGTTGCTAAGCAGCTTTTGGATATCAAACGGACCTCCCCAGACGGTAATCTTAATGTGGCCGATTTACCCTCTTTTGCAATCAGCTTCGCTACAGCGCCTGCTGCTCTAGCTAATTGTCCACCCTTTCCAAGTGTGATTTCTATGTTATGTATGGCCGTGCCTAAGGGCATATCGGTTGAAGTAGATTCTTCTTTTTTATCAATAAAAACCCCTTCCCAAACTGTACAAGCTTCTTCCAAAGCATACGGCTTTCTAGATGTATATGATGATATCTAGACAGATGGATCTTATATGAATCGTATGATGAAGTACCACATGAGTGGATATATAGGAATCCAAATCTGCCGAATCACTCATGTATGATCTTCTACATCCTAGGTCTCCCCGTTCCGTCATCTGGCTTATGTTCTTCATGTAGCATTCAGACCGAATGACTCTATGAAATTACGTCGATACTTCCACATATTGCGGGTAACGTAGGAGACATCTCTATTTTTCCCCGGGGGGTCCTTATAATTACCACTGCTTAGCTTTCAATTCGCCTCTGACCATCAAATTAAATGTGAATAACCCGTCCTCCTCTCTTTGAAACAAGGGGCGCTTCCGGTTCTGTGCGTGCTTCAAACAATTTTGTCTTCTCCATATTACCATATCTCTAGAGTCAATAATTTTCTATGAGGAACTACTGAACTCAATCACTTGCTGCCGTTACTCAACAGTTTTCTGTTGAGGTCTATCCCATAGAGGTACTCAAATTGGATCAGTGATTGATTTCTAGGTTTCGTCGTAAACCTAATTGGTTACTTCCAATTACGTAAATCAATAGTTCAAACCGCACTCAAAGGTAGGGCATTTCCCATTGATATAGGAACTTCTGTACCAGAAACAATGGTATCTCCAATTATAGCCCCTCTGGGATGTAAAATATATCTCTTCTCACCATCCCCATAGTGTATGAGACAAATGTATGCATTTCGATTAGGGTCGTATTCTATGGTTACGATTCTACCAGATATGTCTTTTTCATTCCGTCGAAAATCAATTTTACGGTATAGACGCTTATGACCTCCCCCTCTATGCCCTGCGGTAATGATTCCTCTGGCATTACGACCTTTACCACAACGATGCTGTCCATAGATCAAATTATTTCGTGGATTGGATTTCACTTGACTGTCTACGGCTCCATTGCGTGTGCTCGGGGTAGAAGTTTTGTATAAATGTATCGCCGTGTTATTAAGTATTTTGCTTTAAGTTCTTTTCTCTATAAGAGGTGGAATAGAATAACCCGGTTGAAGCGTAATGATCATACGTCTGTAATGCATTGTATGTCCCATAATAGGTCCCATTCTTCTACCCTTTCCCGGGAGTCGATGACTATTCATAGCTATTACCTTGACACCAAAGAAGAGTTCGACCCAATGCTTTATTTCTGTCCTAGTTGATCCTGATTCGACATTAGAAGTATATTGATTGTTCCCCAATAACCGAATACTTTTTTCTGTAAATACTGCATATTTGATTCCATCCATAAATCCATTTTCTTCCCTATGAGTTCCAGTATCGATAAGAATTCTAGTTCTTACTGTTCATATGTTATGGTATGAATATACCATACCAATTCGTTATGTATGGATGATGAGATTCCATTGATACAGAGCCAATTCCAATAGACTTATTGAACGTTCCCATTGGCGTGCATCCAGCAGGAATTGAACCTACGAATTTGCCAATTATGAGTTGGGCGCTTTAACCATTCAGCCATGGATGCTTAACAGGGCTCATCGTACATCGTGAATAACCAAATTCCAATTGAAATGAAATCTTTAGGAGGAATCAATGAAAGGACATCAATTCAAATCCTGGATCTTCGAATTGAGAGAGATATTGAGAGAGATCAAGAATTCTCACTATTTCTTAGATTCATGGATCAAATTCGATTCAGTGGGATCTTTCACTCACATTTTTTTCCACCAAGAACGTTTTATGAAACTCTTTGACCCCCGAATTGGGAGTATCCTACTTTCACGTGATTCACAGGGTTCAACAAGCAATCGATATTTCACGATCAAAGGTGTAGTACTGCTTGTAGTAGCGGTCCTTATATCTCGTATTAACAATCGAAAGATGGTCGAAAGAAAAAATCTTTATTTGATGGGGCTTCTTCCTATACCTATGAATTCCATTGGACCCAGAAATGAGACATTGGAAGAATCTTTTTGGTCTTCCAATATCAATAGGTTAATTGTTTCGCTCCTGTATCTTCCAAAAGGGAAAAAGATTTCTGAGAGTTGTTTCATGGATCCGCAAGAGAGTACTTGGGTTCTCCCAATAAATAAAAAGTGTATCATGTCTGAATCGAACCGGGGTTCGCGGTGGTGGAGGAACCGGATCGGAAAAAAGAGGGATTCTAGTTGTAAGATAGCTAATGAAACCGTAGCTGGAATTGAGATCTCATTCAAAGAGAAAGATAGCAAATATCTGGAGTTTCTTTTTTTATCCTATACGGATGA